TATGCGCCTCTGCATCTAGCATTGGGTAGACCTCATACAATAACTGTCCTAGTTCTACCGTATCTTTTGTTTCATTTCTTCTGGAACAATCACAAAAACTTTTTTTATTATGGATCTACTACCAGAAATTCAATGCGTAATCTCAGCATTCAATGTGTATTCCTGAATAATCTAATTTTTCAATTATTCAACCATTTCATTTTACCAAGTTCAACGTTAGCCAGATTAGTCAACATTTATATGTTTCGATGCAACAACAAGATGTTATTTGTAACAAGTAGTTTTGTTGGTTGGTTAATTGGTCACATTTTATTCATGAAATGGGTTGGATTGGTATTATTCTGGATACGGCAAAATCATTCTATTCGATCTAATAAGTACCTTGTGTCAGAATTGAGAAATTCTATGGCTCGAATCTTTAGTATTCTCTTATTTATCACCTGTGTCTACTATTTAGGCAGAATGCCGTCGCCTATTGTCACTAAGAAACTGAAAGAAACATCAGAAATGGAAGAAACCTCAGAAATGGAAGAAAGGGGAGAAAGTGAGGAAGAAAGCGATGTAGAAACAACTTCCGAAACGAAGGAGACTAAACAGGAACAAGAGGGATCCGCCGAAGAAGACCCTTCCCTTTGTTCGGAAGAACAGGAAGATCCGGTTTACGAAGATTCTTATCTTGATACCTATCAAGATAATTGGGAATTGGGAAGACTTAAAGAAGAGAAAAATGAAAAGACTTATTTCTGCTTTGAAAAACCTCTTGTGACTTTTCTTTTCGATTATAAACGATGGAATTGTCCATTGCGATATATAAAAAATGATCGGTTTGAAAATGCTGTACGAAATGAAATGTCACAATATTTTTTTTATACATGTCCAAGTAATGGGAAACAAAAAATATCTTTTACATATCCACCCAGTTTATCGACTTTTTCGGAAATGATAGAACGAAAAATGTCTTTGTACACGACAAAAAAATTATCCCATGGAGACCTGTATAATTATTGGGTTTATACCAATGAACAAAAAAAATAATAAAAATATTGATACATAAAAAAAATATAAGAATAAATAAGATGAGATTCGCCCACCCCCCATATATCTGATTCCTTCACCTATAAGGGAACTTGTAAGGCCAACTCCATTTGTAATTCCATCAATTATATGTCTATCAAAAAACTGAGTTAGCTCGGTTATTCCTCTTATACCCATGGCTAAAACTCTAGTATAAAAAATATCTATGTAACCACGATTATATGACCAATTGTATATAACACTTTTTATTTGGTCCAAGATAATTCTCTTAGGGCTCCCTTTTACAAATGAATTGATTAAGTCCAAATTCTGGAAAAATGAATAAACAGACCCATATAAAATATATGCTATGAATAATCCGAAAATGGCTATACTTACTGAAAAAATGGAATTTGTAAAAAATTCATACCAATTCACAGAATAATTCGAATTTTGATGGAAAAGATTTTGGGATGGGGTTAACCATTTCGATAATATATCAAAATCCATTACTCCTTGATCAAAAGAAATTCCTATTGATCCAACGAACAAAGTAAATAGTACCAATACAAGCAGAGGAAATAGCATAGTATTGTCTGATTCGTGAGGATACATGGAAGTATATTTATTTCCAAAGTAAGTACTAAAGTATCGTATCTTATCATTATCAATAATTTTATATGTATCTTTTGAAAAAAAGTGGACCTTACTATTCATTGTTGATAAAAGTAAATTTTTATTGACTGTTTTTGGTGCTTCTTTTCCCCATAGAGATATTGAATAGAACGAGTTACTTTTAGTGCTACTGTGATTTTGAAAATAAACGCGCAAATACCCATCAAAGGTAAGTAAATATACCCGAAACATATAAAATGCGGTTAATCCTATTGTGAAACAAGGTATTATTGCAAAAATTGGTGAATATAACCAACTATCATTAAGAATTTCATCTTTGGACCAAAAACAAGCAAGAGGTGGAATACCACAAAGAGAAAGTGTACCTAATAAAAAAGTAGTTCTTGTAATTGGAACATATCTTGTTAAACCACCCATAAGAACCATATTCTGACTTTTTTCTGGTGAATATCCAACAATAGGTTCCATTGAATGAATAATGGATCCAGATCCCAAAAACAATAAAGCTTTAGAATAGGCATGAGTGATCAAATGGAATAAAGCCGCTCGATAAGAACCTATACCTAGAGCTAACATAATATAACCTAATTGAGACATTGTAGAATAAGCTAAACTTCTTTTAATGTCTCTTTGAGCAAGAGAAAAAGTAGCTCCTAATAGTACTGTTATTACACCCATTAAAGAAATGAAATTCATTATATAAGGTATGTCTATGAAAAGAGGAATAAGCCGAGCTACAAGAAAAATTCCTGCTGCTACCATAGTGGCGGCGTGTATAAGGGCCGAGATAGGAGTAGGTCCTTCCATGGCATCAGGTAACCATACGTGGAGGGGGAATTGTGCAGATTTAGCAACTGCACCGACAAATAATAAAGAGGCACACAAAGTAGCAAATAAGGAGCTGACCCCATTATTATGGATCAAGTTATTAGCTATTTCGAACAAATCCCGAAATTCCAAACTACCTGTTATCCAATAAAGACCTAAGATTCCTAATAATAAACCAAAATCTCCTACACGATTAGTTACAAAAGCTTTTTGACAAGCACTTGCGGCAATCGGTCGTGTGAACCAAAACCCTATTAATAAATATGAACACATTCCCACTAGTTCCCAAAAAATATAAATTTGTATCAAATTAGAACTAGTAACTAATCCCAACATGGAAGTATTGAAAAAACTCATATAAGCAAAAAATCTCAAATATCCTTGGTCGTGAGACATATAATTGTCACTATAAATAAGAATCATGACTCCAACAGTAGTAATTAGTATTGACATAATAGAAGTAAGTGGATCGATCAAATATCCAAACTCTAAGGAAAAATCAATATCTATGGTCCAAGACCATAGATATTGATAAATAAAACTTCCATTTATTTGTTGAATAGACAGATTGGCCGAAAATCCCATAGCTATACTTAACAGAAAAATACTAGGAAAAGCCCATATACGACGAATATTTTTTGTTGCTGTCGGAATAAGTATAAGTCCAAATCCTATTGACATAGTAACTGTAAGTGGAAGAAAAGGTATTATCCATGCATATTGATATGTATGTTCCATAAGAAAACAAACAAATTGAGATTTTTTTTATAATTAATAATTGTTTCCGATTCACCAATTCTTATCTCTTTCGAAAAGAACAATAAACAATAATAATGAAAAAAAAAAAATATATAAATATATATATATATTATATATTATATATTTATAATATATTATATATTTATATATTAATAAATATATTATATATTTATATATTAATAATAAAATATAATATATTATAATATTTAAAATATAACAAATAATATATATATATATATATTATTTGTTATTTTATGTTAAATGTTAAATTATGTTAAATGTTGAAAGTTAAAAAAAAAAACTATTATTCACAGAATAAAGTATAGATAATGATTAAAAAAAAACGATCTATTCCGAACAATACATGTCTTTCACATACAACGATAAATAAAAATGAGTAACCCTTTTTTGAATGGCAGTTCCAAAAAAATGTATTTCTATGTCAAAAAAACATATTCGTAGGAATATTTGGAAGAAAAAAGGATATTTAACTGCAGCAAAAGCTTTTTCTTTAGCGAAATCGGTTTCCACCGGACATTCAAAAAGTTTTTTTGTGCGACAAACAAATAATAAAGTCTTGGGATAATCGGAATTGACATAGCCCGAAGAACTGCAAATTTTTTAAGATGAACGATTCACATTAATTAATGTATTGAACTACTCAATATTAGTTATAACTAGCTGTGGTATGTAGAATAAGAGTTTTCTGTATATTGGGTTCTTATTAAGAATAGTATTTTTCCCTATCCATTAACCTTTCACAATAGAAAAATAGGATTAAGATTTTCTATTGTGAATAGTACAATTGCCATAGAAATTTAAACTCTTTTTTTTTATATGCCTAGCCTAAAACTTAATTGGTTTGGTAAATGTTACCTTATTTATATTATATACATATACATAATGAAGAGTATTAATACTTAATTATACTAAAGTATCGGAATTGTTAGAAAAATTCCAAATGGATTTAGTGATGAAATTGTAATACATATGAGATCTTAGTTATTTGATTTTTTTTTTTCAATAAAAAAAATCAATCTTTTTCATTTTGAATCCGATTTCATCGGATTCAAAATGAAAAACAAATCATCAAAAAAAAATAGAAAGAAAAAGGACAATTCTTAATTCTATACCTCGACTGAGAGCAAAACTATCGAAATTTCAACTGTATCGGGGGAACTTAGTTTATAGTACGTGAAAGTTGATTGTTAAAACTGAACCTAGGACGATACTAACTAAGGATTATTTTATTGAATGAAGATTCAAATATGAATTTAAAGGAGTCTTTTTTCATCGATTCTAATGTTTCCTAGACTATATTGAATCCTTGATTCTTGACGATTCAACATGAATTGAATATTATTATTTCAAGTAAGCCGCCATGGTGAAATCGGTAGACACGCTGCTCTTAGGAAGCAGTGCTAGAGCATCTCGGTTCGAGTCCGAGTGGCGGCATCCTCTAAAAGAGACACAATGTATCCTATAATGTATTCAATTTCCGATTTCAATTCTGTAATGGGACACTTTTTTTATGATATTTGTGACTTTAGAACATATATTAACTCATATCTCTTTTTCGATCATTTCAATTGTGATTACGATTCATTTCATGAACTTATTAGTCTACGAAATCGTAGGATTACGTGATTCATCGGAAAAAGGGATGATAGCCACCTTTTTCTCTATAACAGGATTATTAATTTCTCGTTGGATTTCTTCGGGACATTTTCCGTTAAGTAATTTATACGAGTCATTAATCTTCCTTTCATGTAGTTTATTTATTATTCATATAATTTCCAAGAAATTGAACCATAAAAATGATTTAAGCATAATAACTACCCCAAGTACTATTTTTACTCAAGGCTTCGCTACGTCGGGTCTTTCAACTGAAATGCATCAATCCGCAATATTAGTACCCGCTCTACAATCTCAGTGGTTAATGATGCACGTAAGTATGATGTTATTGAGCTATGCAGCTCTTTTATGCGGATCGTTATTATCAATTGCTCTTCTAATCATTACATTTCGAAACAACATCAATTTTTTTTGTAAAAGCAATAATTTCTTAATTAGATCATTTTTCTTTGGTGAGATTAAATACTTGAATGAAAAAAGAAGAAGGGTTTTTAAAAACCCTTCTTTTCTTTCATTTCAAAATTATTACAAATATCAATTGACTCAACATTTGGATTATTGGAGTTATCGTATGATTAGTTTAGGATTTACCTTTTTAACCATAGGCATTCTTTGTGGAGCAGTATGGGCCAATGAAGCATGGGGATCTTATTGGAGTTGGGACCCGAAGGAAACTTGGGCATTTATTACTTGGACCATATTCGCGATTTATTCACATACTAGAACAAATCAAAGTTTACAAGGTACGAATTCGGCACTTATAGCTTCTATAGGATTTTTTATAATTTGGATATGCTATTTTGGGGTCAATCTATTAGGAATAGGTTTACATAGTTATGGTTCATTCACATTAACATCTAATTGAATAAGCTACATGAAAAATACATAAGAATATCGTCCCATATATAACGAAAGTTTGCTTGTTCGAGTTTTTGTTTTGACAACCTGTCAAAACAAAAACTCGAAATGCATCTCATTACAATTCTAATTCACTTTCTTTTTTTGCATTGTACAGCGAACGATTTAAAAAAAATCTTAAAATTAAAGAATTATAAGACTTTTTGTCTCATTAATGAAACACTATCTATAAAAGTAATTAGATAGGATAGCTTGTACCCTGTCAACTGATAACGAGAGAACGAAATCAGGATAAATACCAATCCCTATTATGGGTAAAAAGATACAAATTGAAACAAATAGTTCTCGTGGTCCAGAATCCAAAAAATTAGAGTGTGGAACATTGAATAGCTTGTATCCATAGAACATCTGACGTGACATAGATAATAAATAAATAGGAGTTAATATCACTCCAATTGCCATTACAAAAGTAATTAGTATTTTCGGCATTAAAAGATATTTTGGACTAGTAATTATTCCAAAAAATACTACCGATTCCGCAACAAAACCACTCATTCCTGGCAATGCAAGAGAAGCCATCGAGAAACTACTGAACATGGTAAATATTTTTGGCATTGGGATGGATATCCCTCCCATTTCGTCGAGATAAACAAGACGTGTTCTATCACAACTCGTTCCTGCCAAGAAAAAAAGTGCAGCACCAATAAATCCATGAGAGAGTATTTGTAAAATGGCTCCATTGAGTCCCATGTCGGTTATAGAACCAATTCCTATAATTGTAAAACCCATGTGAGATACAGAGGAATAGGCTATTCTCTTTTTAAAATTGCGTTGACCGAGAGAAATTAAAGCTGCATAGATTATTTGCATCGCTCCAACTATTACCAACCAGGGAGAAAATATAGAATGAGCGTGGGGTAATAATTCCATATTGATCCGAATCAATCCATATGCTCCCATTTTTAATAAGATTCCAGCTAGAAGCATACATGTACTGTAATGTGCTTCTCCATGGGTATTTGGTAACCATGTATGCAGGGGTATAATCGGCGATTTGACAGCATAAGCAATAAAGAAACCAAAATATAATATTATTTCCAATGCCACAGGATATGATTGATTAGCTAATCTTTCAAAATCTAATGTTGGTTCATTGGAACCATATAAACCCATACCTAGAACTCCTATTAAGAGAAAAATAGAACCCCCTGCTGTGTACAAAATAAACTTTGTAGCCGAGTAGAGACGTTTTTTTCCTCCCCACATGGATAAAAGTAAGTAAACAGGAATTAATTCTAACTCCCACATGATGAAAAAAAGTAAAAGGTCTCGAGAAGAAAATGATCCTATTTGACCGCTGTACATTGCTAACATCAGGAAATAGAACAATCGCGAATTTCGCGTAACTGGCCAAGCTGCTAAAGTAGCTAAAGTAGTGATAAATCCTGTCAGTAAAATGGGTCCTATGGAAAGTCCATCGATTCCCAGTCTCCAGTGAAAATCAAAAATATCTATCCATTTATAATCTTCTTCCAATTGGATTAATGGATCGTTCAATTGGAAATGATAACAGAATGCATAGGTTGTTAGAAGGAGTTCTAATAAGCATATACAAATAGTATACCATCTAAACATCTTATTTCCTCTATGAGGAAAAAAGAAAATTGAGGAACCCGCGAATATCGGCAAAACTACAAGTATTGTTAACCAAGGAAAATAACTCGTGATAAAGACAAGATATGTTTTGACCAAAAAAACCCGTGCTCGAAATAATCAATTTTATCGAGTACGGGCTTTTGTCGGTAAAGAGGAATCAAATGATTCAAGTGGAGTTTTTTGTAATGTATCAATAAGATAGACCCATGCTGCGAGTTGTTTCATGCCATAAATAAACACGGACACTCAAAAAATCTGTTGGGCAGGCGGATTCACATCTCTTACAACCTACACAGTCCTCGGTTCTTGGTGCGGAAGCAATTTGCTTAGCTTTACATCCGTCCCAAGGTATCATTTCCAATACGTCTGTGGGGCAGGCTCGTACACATTGAGTACACCCTATACATGTATCATAAATTTTTACTGAATGTGACATTGGATCTATAAATTCCAGCTTTGAGCATAAAAAATTTTCGATCTGGTAAAATAAAATTAGTAGTAAATGAATCATACATTTATATTGTAGACACCAGACGAAGCAGTGGTTTATCAAAATTTTAAAAATCAATATATTTCTAAACCTGTTCATGAGAAAAGTCCAAGAGACTTTGATTTCTCTTTCAACAACCATGATCATGCGAGTTGCACATGTGAATTCAAATTGACCAACAAATGAAATTGGTCAATATTTCAATATTAATTCAAAGTATTTATTCAATATGAAAATATTTATTATTCAATAGTAAATTAATTCAATACTAAATATATATATATATTTTATATATTTATAATAATAATAAATATTTATAATAATAAATATTTATAATAATATAAATATAATAATAATAAATAATAAAAATTATAATCAAAAAAAATGAAAAAAAAAAATGAAAATAATAAAATTATATTATAATAAAATAATAATAAAATTATAATATATAATAATTATAATATATAATAATAATAAAATAAAATTATAATATATAATATCTAATAGATTTCTAATAGATTAATATTCTATGTGATATTATGTATCTTATGATCATAACTAATTATTCAACAAATTCGATTGATTGATACGAGTTGATTTTCTGTTACGATGGATTGATGAAACAATAGCTAGCCCAATAGCTGCTTCAGCAGCCGCAACAGCTATAACAAAGATTGAGAAAATGTCGCCTTTTAATTGGCGACTATCAAATATATCTGAAAATGTTACGAGATTGATATTAACCGAATTGAGTATAAGCTCAAGACACATAAGTGCTCTAACCATCTTTCGACTTGTGATCAATCCATAGATACCGATAGAAAATAAATAGACACTCAAAAAAAGTACATGCTCGAACATCATTGACTAACTCCTTATCAATCTCGATTCATTTCAATATGAACAACAATTCAACCGATTCGATTGATTAGAATAGAACGATTACAGAATAAAAGAAGGTATTGGCAATAGATAGGTTTAATTAAAAACCTTATAAAAACCTTAAACCTTTCCATTTATTTTATTTATTTAGTTATTTATTTAGAATTTAATTCTAAGTATTTATTATTGACGAGCCATAGTAATTGCACCTATCAAGGAAACTAAAAGAATTATGGAAATGAGTTCAAACGGAAGATAAAAATCTGTTGATAAATGAATACCAATTTGTTGAATGTTACTTATTAGGTCCTGTTCCATAATCTGGCTTGATCTTGTAGTCCAAAAAATTCCGTACCATGACGTATCTGGGATAATAGTAATTAGTGAAAAAAGAATACTTGTACAAACCAGTGAAGTGACCCCATCTCCAATGGTCCAAAAATAGGAATCATTGGAATATTCTGAACCATTCATGAACATTACAGCAAATATGATTAAGACATTTATAGCTCCAACATAAATAAGGAGCTGTGCGGCAGCTACAAAATAGGAATTCGATAGAATATAGAATAAGGATATACAAACAAGAACCAATCCCAACGAAAAGGCAGAAAAAATGGGATTGGTAAGTAATACTACTCCCAGACCTCCTAATACAAGAACTGATCCAAAAAATACTACAAGAATATCATGTATTGGTCCAGGTAAATCCATTATTAAAATAATAAATTAATAAATAAGTCGAAATATTTCATGACCTTACTGAATGGTCCAGGAAAGGAAAAGGGGTTGCCCCATTTTTTTCTTGTATATGATACATTCCTAATTGAATTAAAACTTTTTTTTTATATGGATTAATGTAGATATAGATAAAATTATCGAGAAAAGAGTAATGGGGATTGTATATTTCGAAATCATCACGAAAAATATATTCTCAGTTTAAATCAAAGAATAATTCTCAACAATCAATAATTATTAGTTATTATTTGTAGTTACTGACCAAACAAAATAAAAAAAAGCTTGGGTCTTTTATATCAAAACAAAATCTTAGTAATTGGTAATCGTTCTTGAATCAAAGGGTTTATCTTTGTCTATTTTGATTTGAGTCGAATTCATAACTGTTTGAATTGTGTAATCTCCAATTATTGACATTGGTAACCGACCCAAAGCAATTTGATTATAATTCAATTCGTGACGATCAAAAGTAGAAAGTTCATATTCTTCAGTCATTGATAAACAGTTTGTTGGACAATACTCGACACAATTACCACAAAATATACAGACCCCAAAATCAATACTATAATTAAGCAATTGTTTTTTTTTAATATCTCTTTCAAATCTCCAATCAACAACGGGTAGATCTATCGGGCATACACGAACACATACTTCACAAGCAATACATTTATCAAATTCAAAGTGGATTCGACCACGGAAACGCTCTGATGTGATCGATTTTTCATAAGGATATTGAATAGTTATAGGTAAACGATTTGTGTGGGATAAGGTAATTACGAAACTTTGACCAATATACCTTGCAGCTCGTATTGTTTGTTGACTATAATTCATGAACCCAGTCACCATAGAGAACATATTGTAAATATCCAGGAATAAATTGATGTTTCTTTCTCTTGTTTGAAAGAGGTTATGAATCTGGAATATCGTTATCGTATTTTCTTATTTATAGTGAAACAAGTTGGGAAGAAGTTGTCAATAATAGATTACCTAAAGAAATAGGTAAAAGAAATTTCCATCCAAGATTTAATAGCTGGTCCATTCTTATCCTAGGCAAAGTCCACCTTGTTGTGATAGGAATGAACAGAAACAAATAAGCTTTAGCTAATGTAATAAAGATACCAATTGTAATTCCAAAAACTCCGGCCATTTTATTTATTCCGAAAAGTTCAGGAATAGATATGTACGGAATAGAAAAATTCCACCCACCTAAGTAAAGAACTGTTACAAATAATGAAGAAAGTAATAGATTTAGATAAGAAGCAATATAAAATAAACCGAATTTGATACCTGAATATTCGGTTTGATAACCTGCTACTAATTCCTCCTCTGCTTCCGGTAAATCAAATGGCAATCTCTCACATTCGGCTAGAGAAGAAATTAGAAAAACAATAAACCCTATAGGTTGACGCCACAGATTCCACCCCCCAAAACCATATTTTGACTGTGCTTCAACTATATCAACTGTACTTGAACTATTAGATAATCATAGTCGATAATAACATCACTGTTCCCATCGCTATTACAAAACCGTACATGAAACTTCAGCTTCATACGGCTCCTCTATGGCCACAAATAAATGTAAGGACTGGTTCGGTATTTTCGCCCGGATAGATCGAATAAAGATACATCGGAGAGTCCCAGTCCCAAATTAGACCAATGGAATTCTGTCCGCTAGAATAAGAAAAAAAGTGCTTCCGAATTGATCTCATCCTTATAATGATAATGATAATTTTTCTTTGTTCGGTAATAACTTAATCTTTCAATAAAATATTCGTTATCAATATATATATAGGCATTAGTTCATGAATAATGATAAGAATTCCGTATGTATGAATACGGATATAGGAAAAAAAGAATAAATAAAGATCTTTTTTTTTTATTTTATAAAAATTTTTATTCATTCATTCGATTATTGCATTCCATTCCATTTCTTTTGTTCCTGTTCTTCTGTCTCAGAAGAAGGTATTTAGAAAAAAAAAATAAAGGATTAATTCGTTCTTGATAGTCATTTCTTTAATCAGTGAATAGGAGCATACTCGAGATCGGAATCGTAGGGAGATACTTCTTGATCATTTCTACCAACTTAAAGCCCTTATTATGATTCGTTTTATGCAGAAATATCTCTTTTTTTGATACCTTACATTATCCCCATTACTAATCCTTTGTGTACCTTGGTGTTCCTAACTGTCCACCGATTTTTGATTGATCCCCGGTATGTTAATACATACAAGGCAGTAGTGGAAACTCCATACAGTTGATCTTTTGCACCCGCTTCAAGATATGATGACTAATCAAAGAATCTCAATCTTGGGGTAAACAGTTTACACTGCTTATGTTTACTTTAATTTCATTCTTGTACATAGGGAATGAGATTTTCTCTTCTTACTGCAAATTTATAAGCTGTTTTGTTTCACTCATATAACTATCTGGTTTAACTCATCGATGAATAAAAAAAAATATCTATTCAATACATTCAACCTCTTTTCTTTATTTATTTCTAGGAAAGAGGTAAAAGTTCATATTCCAACGAATCACACGTAGAGATATTGATAACACACATAGAGTTAATGGTATTTCATAACTAATAGATTGAGCAGCAGCTCGTAGACCACCTGAAAAAGAATATTTATTATTCGATCCATATCCTGACATAAGAAGCCCAATAGGGGCAATACTTGAAATGGTGATCCATAAAAAAACACCTATACTGAGATCACCTAAAACAAGGCGGTATCCAAAAGGAATTACTAAATAATTTAGTAGAATTGATATGACCGCTATAGACGGTCCGACACTAAACAAACGAATATCTCCTCTAGATGGGAGTAGGTCCTCCTTAAAAAGTAATTTAGTCCCATCCGCTAGAGCTTGAAGAATTCCCAACGGACCAGCATATTCAGGCCCAATACGTTGTTGTATCGTTGCAGATATTTCTCTTTCTAACCACACAATTACTAGTACCCCTATTATGATTCCAAATATAAGGGTAAAAATGGATACAAACATCCATATGAGTCCATAGATTTCTTTTATGGATTCCGATGTAGAAAAAGAATTGATAGCTTGTACTTCTGTCGTATCAATTATCATTTCAACGATCAACTTCTCCCATAATGATATCTATACTACCTAGTATCGTCATGATATCAGCCAATTTCATTCTTTTAACTAGCTGAGGAAGAATTTGCAAATTGATGAAACCGGGTGGACGAATTTTCCATCTCCAGGGGAAAATGCTATTATCCCCTATCAAATAAATTCCTAATTCTCCTTTTGGGGCTTCTACTCTGACATAAAGTTCTTGTTTCGACAATTCAAAATTGGGTGAAGGTTTTTTACTAATAAATCTATATTCAAAATCATTCCATTCGGAATTTTTTGCTCTATCAAAGCGTCGGACTTCTAAATTCTCATAGGGACCTCCAGGAATTCCTTCTAGAGCCTGTTGAATAATTTTTATAGATTCCCCCATTTCACCTATTCGTACTAAATAACGAGCTAATGAATCTCCTTCTTTTTGCCATTGGACTTCCCAATCGAATTCATTGTAACATTCATAATGATCAACCTTACGAAGATCCCATTGAATTCCAGAAGCTCGTAACATCGGTCCTGATAAACCCCAATTTATTGCTTCCTCTCCACCAATAATGCCCACTCTTTCAACTCGTTCCAAAAAAATGGGATTCCGTGTAATAAGTTTTTGATATTCAACAACTCCTGTTAAAGAATAATCGCAGAAATCAAAACATTTATCTATCCATCCATGAGGTAAATCAGCAGCTACTCCTCCGATGCGGAAATAATTATGCATCATTCGCATACCTGTGGCGGCTTCGAATAGGTCATATAACAATTCTCTCTCTCTGAAAATATAGAAAAAAGGAGTCTGTGCACCTATATCCGCCATAAAAGGTCCAAGCCATAACAAATGAGAAGCTATACGGCTCAGCTCCAGCATAATTACTCTGATATAACTGGCTCTCTGAGGTACTTGAACATTTTCCAATTGTTCTGGTGCATTTACCGTTATTGCCTCTGTGAACATAGTAGCTAAATAATCCCAACGTGTTACATAAGGAAGATATTGTATAATTGTTCGGTTTTCTGCTATTTTTTCCATTCCTCTGTGTAAATATCCCAATATGGGTTCACAATCAATAACATCTTCACCATCGAGAGTAACGATCAGTCGAAGAACACCATGCATTGATGGGTGGTGAGGGCCCATATTGACTATCATGAGATCTTTTCTTGTAGCCGGTATAGTCATATTTTTTCTTCCTTGATTCATTATTCCACGAATTCCTCAAAACGAGGTTCATCAAAATGAAAAATCTAATAAAATAACTATTAAAATAAAAAAAAATTCAAACGATTAAATTAACGAGTTTTTGGTTCCCGAATATCCAACTGATCCATTAATTTCTTATAACGGACTCTATTTTTCTTTGACAAATAAGCCAGGAGCCGTTGACGTTTTCCCAGAATTATTCGTAGACCTCTTTGGGATAAAAAATCTCTTTTGTGCAATTCCAAATGTGAAGTAAGTCTACGTATCTTACTGGTGAAACTTAATACTTGAAATTCAACAGAACCTTTGTTTTCTTCTTTTTCTTCTTGTGAAATAACTGAGATGAATGAATTTTTGATCATAAAAAAAATTTTCTATCTTTTTTTCTTTCCCATGGATTTATTTTAGCAATCAGGAAAAATAAAAATAATAATCTTTATGCCAGTTATTTTAATCTAGTACACACAAAAATTTGGATTTTTTCCTATTTTTTTCTATTCTATCCAAATCAAATTGAAAATTTGATTTGGATAGAATAGAAAAGAAAGAGAAAATACATTTCTACATTCAAGGATTCTGCCGATTTCGTCCTAGATTCAATTGAGTTGATACGCCATTAAATCCGTGTCATGTACCAGAATGTAATACAGCGTATATGTATATCTTTCGGCTTTCATCTACCGAAAAATATCACAGATATATAGGAAATATACTATTAACAAATTCTGAATCGTGGATACATATATATCCTTAACATACTGAAACGGCTGCCATTATTGGTATTAAACCAATAGCGATTCATACAAGCTAAATCTTCTAATCGGTAATTGGGCCAAAGAAACAATTTGCATTTAATGAATTTATTTGTATCTGTATTAGTATTAAAATGCTTGTCCTCATTCAAAAATTTTCCAGAGTTTCTTATGTTGCTTTCATTGCAAAATACTAGATTTCTATCCACAAAATTCCAATTACGAGAATTAAAACAAATTAGAATTCTCAATTCTCTACGACGTCTAGGAGATAGAATATTTTCAGGAACAAAGAAATCATAATTACTTTTGTCTCCATTCACAAGTATATTTCCGTGCCTTGCAACGGATTTATCAAAATTCTTCTTATCAACATATCTTTTTTTTATACATTTTCTGTTAGTTTGGTGCTTAATTTTATCGATCAATGAAATACCTAGGGTTTGATATATAATAAATTTTCCATCCATTTTTATAGATAAACGAATCGGTTCGACAATCAATACTCCCCTTTTTATCAATTCTGTAATAGGTGGATCTTTGTGAGTTGGCAGTTTATTCAGACGTATCTCTCCTCTTTGAATCGTGGATATAGTCATTTTCCTTGGATTTATCAGTCTAAGTAGGTGACAATATACCTTGATATTATTGATCATATTTCGATTCAAGAAGTCATCCCATCTTAATTGAAAAAGGAAATATTTTTTCAGGAAGAATTCTAGTTCTCCTTCCTTCTTGAATTGTTGTTTTTTCTTTTTACCTTTTTTAATGTCTAATCTCGCGTAATTGTCTTCAACTCCAAGATTTTCTTGTTCCTGTTGTTCGTTTTTTTCTTGGTTGAAATTTTCTAATTTAAGATATTCTTTTTGATTAGGTAATATCTGAAGATTTTTTTTTTTATTTTTACTAATATTTTCATAGAAATAAAAATTAAAAAGAAGAAATTTGATTGGTATGATCCGTGGTTTAATCCTATATGCATCAAGGAGTGGCACAAATTCTGGGAACAACTGGGGTTCTAGATTTGATATGGTATGATAAACCTTTTCTTGATTCATTCCCATCCAATCAAAAAAGTGTTTTTTTTGATTGGATGGTTTAATTCCTTGATGAATTGTAAGAGAAAAAATATCTTTTTTTTTCCATTTTTTGAGAATTATGTTTTCAGTCTTAGTATTTTTCTCAATTTTGGTGCTGATATGCGTATTGGTCCAGGTCTCAATGTCGATATTTTTTCTAAGACAAATAGGGAGAATTCTACAATCAAAATATTTTCTATCCAGATTTTTATGTGTAGCAATAATATATTCCTTTTCTAGATAATTACTAATAAGATAATTACTAATAGGTATACTTACGAATACATAAAATGATTCGGGTTTCAGTGTATTGAAATTGTATGGAATTTCTTGGTCTCCTTTTACTTGTAATGTTGATTCATAAATATATGAGTCCTTCCTATTCCCATAATTCATATATTTATGTGATAAAAGAGAATATCTGTAGTGTTTTTTTAATTTTTCTTTTTGAATCGTCAATGAATCCACTGCCATCGCATAGTGATTTTGCTTCATGTAATGAATAAATTGGTCTTTTTCTTTTTTATGTGAATCAAATTTAATTGAGTTTTTATTTTGAATCATAGAGCGTTGGTTGATTCTATTTCGCCATTTTTGAGTTACTAATCGAGACCATTTTGTCTGAGATAAATTGTATTGATAATGGCCCTTTAACCAGTTTTTCCATTCATTTTTTCCAGACTTATAAATTTTCTTTTGCTTTGATTTGTAATCAAATATTCCTCGTGTCATACAATAATCCTTGATTTTATCCTTAATAAAAGAATGGGTCCTGGTATATTGAAGTACAGATCTCAAGTGATACTTGTTAAGTAATTGGGTTTGTGATAATTTGTAAAATACATATGCTTGGGACAAGTAGGATAAATCATAATTATAATAATAATAAATATTTGAATAATAATAAATAAACGATTTTTTTATAGTCGAAATAAAGTTCATTGTATTTTGATCTGTTTCATCAATTCCTTTTCGATTTATTTCATCGTTGTAAATCGATTTTGTGATAATTTTTTTTTTTGAATTATTATTACTGATATTAGTATTAGAAATTGATTCAAGGAAAAGTTGTGCATTGATCCTAAAAATAGTAATCATACGTAGAAAGATATCTATGTATATTTTTTCAATGAATGATTTCATAAAAAAATTTAATTTACGTATAAATCGGATCTTTTTTCTTTTAAATATCTGCAAAATATGTTTCTGTGATTCCGATTTTTTATCATCACAAGTTAGAACTATTTTTTTCTTGTCTTTTGTGATTCGTTCTAGTTCTATTTGATTTCTGATTGTGACTGTCCTATCAGCAAGATCCTTTATTTTTTTTTCTATGAGTGAGTAATTTGCCCAATTCATGGATCGAATTCGAATGGTTGATTTGCGAATAATCTTATTATTTATTTTAGAATCTCTTACATTTTCATTCGGTTTATATACTTTTACCTTCCTCGATTCAAATAAGAAAATGGGGTTTACTTTTTCCTTCATTTTTTGTTTTATAACTAGAACTATTTCGATAACCCATTTTTTTTTTTCTTTAAAAACTTTTGGAAGGAAAAAAGAATTCTTTTTTCCTTTTCTAATTTTTTTTAGGAGTTCTTTATAAATGGGTTCAAAAAAAGAAGGTCGTTTTCGGGGAGGACCAAAAGGAACTTCTTTTTCCATTCCCCAAATTGTTAAATAACAAAAATCTTCTTTTTTTCTTTTTTTTTTCATTGGATCTTCATGATGAGATCGTATTTTAGATCTTCGCCAAGGTTTAAGATAGAAAGGAGATAGAATCCTTATCTGAATACCCTCTGTTAACCAATTTGGGGGAAATTCTGTTTCCGATAATTGAACACCATTATAGGTGCATTTAACATGTCTTTCTCTCTCCCATTCCTTCCAATCCTCATACCACTCGGGCAATTGGTGTAATAACCTACGGCCAATATTTTTCGCTATTATCAATGAAGGCAATACAATGTATTTTCTAAGAAAAGACTGGGTTATTAACATTGAACTTCTTATTGCTTGAGCAAATATAATCTTATCCCAACTTTCTGATGTTACTATCTGTTTATTTTTCTCTTTTTTCTCCCCGTTTTTTTTCTTTTCTTTTGTCCCTTCCTCCTCAAAATTGGAAATTTTCAATTCCGGTTCTCTCTCGACCGAATTCCTAAAAATGAGATTCATCATTTCAGAGATATCAAAAGAAGAAAAAAAAAATGTTTTGTCTATTCGATCCAAAAAAAGCGGGGAATGCGCATTTGCTTGAAACATTTTCCAAATAACTGTTTTACGTCTTTGAGTACACATGGATCCTTTTATTATATCCCTACGAAAATCCGATTGTTGCAAGTAGCGTATCAAAGTCACATCTTCTCCTTGATCACTATCACTATTACTAGTATTATTAGTAAAAAAATGGGTATTATTCTCATTATCAGTATAAATTATCACATATTTGGCTCTTCTTGAACGAATTTCAATATCTTCCATCGCTTTTTCCTCATTTTCTTCCTCCAGTTGTTCCAGAACATTGGTCAATTTATATGACCATTGAGAAACTTTTTTACTGATTTCTTCTATTCCAATAGATTCATTTCTAGTTGTTTGATCATTTTGATCAATTGTTATTATATCGAATACAAATTTCAAAGATTTTGCTTGACTTTCTGAATCAATTTTTCTTTGTTCTGCCAATAAAGAACAGTTTTTCAAAGAAAAATTGGGTGTGAATTCAAAAGAAAATGAAGTTAAGAAATTAACGATATAATTAAAAAATGATTTACCACCACCAAGTGAATTCTTTTGATGTTCAAATTCTCGTAAATTATTAGGAAGTAGCTCATGGACCTTATTTATCCAAAGACTTTTTATGGAATCCTCCATATAAGGGATAAAATCATTTATGATTGTACATAAATCAAAATCTTTTATTGCTCCACGGCATGGTCCACTCAATAAAGGATCATATGTTTTGGTCAAGCATTCTTTTTCATTCTCATGATTGCAAAATCTAGTCCTTTTTTCGAGCATATCTAGAGCAAGAAATCCCTTTTCTTTTTTTTTTTTTTCTAGAGCTTTTATTCGACTTATTAATTCATTGCTCAAGTTGTATTTTTTTTGTTCATTGGTATAAACCCAATAATTATACAGGTCTCCATGGGATAATTTTTTTGTCGTGTACAAAGACATTTTTCGTTCTATCATTTCCGAAAAAGTCGATAAACTGGGTGGATATGTAAAAGATATTTTTTGTTTCCCATTACTTGGACATGTATAAAAAAAATATTGTGACATTTCATTTCGTACAGCATTTTCAAACCGATCATTTTTTATATATCGCAATGGACAATTCCATCGTTTATAATCGAAAAGAAAAGTCACAAGAGGTTTTTCAAAGCAGAAATAAGTCTTTTCATTTTTCTCTTCTTTAAGTCTTCCCAATTCCCAATTATCTTGATAGGTATCAAGATAAGAATCTTCGTAAACCGGATCTTCCTGTTCTTCCGAACAAAGGGAAGGGTCTTCTTCGGCGGATCCCTCTTGTTCCTGTTTAGTCTCCTTCGTTTCGGAAGTTGTTTCTACATCGCTTTCTTCCTCACTTTCTCCCCTTTCTTCCATTTCTGAGGTTTCTTCCATTTCTGATGTTTCTTTCAGTTTCTTAGTGACAATAGGCGACGGCATTCTGCCTAAATAGTAGACACAGGTGATAAATAAGAGAATACTAAAGATTCGAGCCATAGAATTTCTCAATTCTGACACAAGGTACTTATTAGATCGAATAGAATGATTTTGCCGTATCCAGAATAATACCAATCCAACCCATTTCATGAATAAAATGTGACCAATTAACCAACCAACAAAACTACTTGTTACAAATAACATCTTGTTGTTGCATCGAAACATATAAATGTTGACTAATCTGGCTAACGTTGAACTTGGTAAAATGAAATGGTTGAATAATTGAAAAATTAGATTATTCAGGAATACACATTGAATGCTGAGATTACGCATTGAATTTCTGGTAGTAGATCCATAATAAAAAAAGTTTTTGTGATTGTTCCAGAAGAAATGAAACAAAAGATACGGTAGAACTAGGACAGTTATTGTATGAGGTCTACCCAATGCTAGATGCAGAGGCGCATAATAGATCGATATGAACATCATGAGCTGTCCCGTAATAAAACCAGTTGTTGCTGATACCTCCTTCTCGGTTCCTTCTTCCATAACCCGAGCTCGGAGAAGGAAGAGAGAAGAGGGCCCTATGGAGAATGTGGTCAGAAATCCATAATAGAGTCCGCCCACAACGACCGAATTTATTATCTTCATGCATAAGGATAATGGATTACCTAGTAGAAAAGATTTCAAAATCATCACAAACCTCCCTT